TATAAATTTATATTTATAAAATAAATTTAAATTATATAATTATATAAATAAATTATATAAATTATATATAATTATATAATAAAATAAATTATATATATATTATATAATAAAGAATATATATATATATATATTCTTTAATCTTTAACTTTAATCTTTAATACTTTAATCTTTAACTTTAATAAAGAACCAATTTTTAAGAATAAAGAACCAATTTTTAAGATTTTTAAGTTAAGAAATAATTAGGTTTTTTCTAATAAAAATTTCCAATTTGATATTATCATCAATAATTGAAAAAAGAAAGAAATCTAATTTCTAATTAGAGAATCAAAAATTTTAATCTTTTAATTATATAATTTTATAATTTTTTAATTAATCTATAATCTATTTAAATTTAATTTCAATTTTTAATTATAATAATTCTATTTATTTATAGAAAATAATAGTTATTAGTAATATATTTATATGTCTATTAGAAAAATAGAATTCTATTTATATACTCATATACGTACTCATATTTACTAATTATTAAATTAGTCATTATCTTTATTAGACTAGTCATTATATATTATTAAGAACTATAGAACTATGAACTATATGGTTCTAGGTCATATTTTTATTATTAAAGAACTATACGGTTCTAGGTATATTATTAAATATATATATTTATTTATAGTATAGTTGATATGAAATATAGTTGATATGAAATTTTTTTAAATTAAAGTTGTCTAATAGCTACGATAGGGTAGTCTCCTCAATTCCTATATACTATTACATGTTATGTATGCCCGCTTAGCTCAGAGGTTAGAGCATCGCATTTGTAATGCGATGGTCATCGGTTCGACTCCGATAGCCGGCTTTTTCTCTATCGATTTTTCCATGATAGATAATCTTTCCTATTCTTTTTTTGTTGGATCACCGATTTATCTATTATGTTATGGTAACTTACAATTATGAATTAAAAATGGATTGGAACAATTAGATCTCTACAGAACAAATCATAAAATGGAACCTCAACTTGCTATCAACTTTATATATATACAAAAAATATATACAAAAATCTGGATATTGATACAATTTATTTTATTCTACTTTTAGTATTTATTTCTATTGTAATACCTCAGTAGATTTAGCTTTATTTTTGTTTATCCTTTAGTTCAGTCTTAATTTAGATTTTTCTTTGAAAAATGAAATTTCAATAAAAAAAGGAGTCTTTATGTCTCGTTACCGAGGACCTCGTTTCAAAAAAATACGCCGCCTGGGGGCTTTACCAGGACTAACTAGTAAAAGACCTAGATCCGTAAGTGATCTTAAAAACCAATTGCGTTCTGGAAAAAAATCGCAATATCGTATTCGTCTAGAAGAAAAACAGAAATTGCGTTTTCATTATGGTCTGACAGAACGACAATTACTTAGATATGTGCATATCGCCGGAAAAGCCAAAGGGTCAACAGGTCAGGTTTTACTACAATTACTTGAGATGCGTTTAGATAACATCCTTTTCCGATTGGGTATGGCTTCCACCATTCCCGCAGCCAGACAATTAGTTAACCATAGACATATTTTAGTTAATGGCCGTATAGTGGATATACCAAGTTATCGTTGCAAACCCCGAGATATTATTACTGCGAAGGATAAACAAGGATCGAAAGCTCTGATTCAAAATTATATTGCTTTATCCTCCCAGGAGGAATTGCCAAAGCATTTGACTTTTGACTCATTCCAATATAAAGGATTAGTAAATCAAATAATAGATAGTAAATGGATCGGTTTGAAAATAAATGAGTTGTTAGTCGTAGAATATTATTCTCGCCAGACTTGACGAAAATAACAAAAAAAGTTCAAAGAATTTTGTCTTTTTTCTTTTCACTAAAATAAACGGATCTAAGGACCTTGATCCGCATTTTTCTCATTCACGTATCACAAATAGATCAGATCCGCAGTATAATTTATTTTTCTTTTTTATTCCTTTTCCAATATTTTACGCACCGCAGTAATAAGGAATAGAGAATTTCTATCAAATAAAGTTGTTATTGCAGGAATGATCGTATCAATTGTTATTTGATTTAATATGATACGTTGTACTCAGTGACGTTGATGAATTAAGAAAAACAAACGGAAAGAGAGGGATTCGAACCCTCGGTAAGCAAAAGCCTACATAGCAGTTCCAATGCTACACCTTCAACCACTCGGCCATCTCTCCTACATAATCTCTCTTATTATTTACCAGAAACCGAGTGAATAGCGAGTGATTTATACATATTATTGCAATACAGTTACAACAAATAAATGAAATGGTTCCATAGGAAAAATTCCTTTTTAATTTCCTATTTCTAAACAACAACTTCTCTCATCAGCTACCCCATACCATAGATTTTTTACAAATTCCAAAATTGTCTCATAGATTTTTCTATGTCAATTGTACGGGGTGGTGTATCCATATTATACAAACAAAACAGACGCTTACCTTACTTTACTCTATTTTATCGTGGAATGATTATTTCGTTCTTTTTGTTCTTTGGATCATAACCAAATAAAGAGTTATTAGAATTTTAAATAAAATAAATAAAGTCTTTGATTATTCAACTTAGGTGAAGTAAGTTTCGCTCATTGGTATACTAGGAAATTAGGATGAAATCCTCCAATATTTCATATCTTTCCTTGCCCAATCCAAACAAAAAAGAGCAATTTGAACGGAAAATCCACATCTTTCTTTCTAATTAGTCCGTTTTTATGTTATTTCGTACTGTACAATTCTTTTCTTTTGTTTGTGGGATCATTTTCCCCTAACCTAAGGGAAAATGAAAAGACTTATAGAATGGATTGTTAATTATGTCTAGATCTCGGATAAATGCAAATTTTATTGATAAGACCTCTTCAATTGTAGCCAATATCTTATTACGAATAATTCCGACAACTTCAGGAGAAAAAAAGGCATTTACCTATTACAGAGATGGTGCGATTTGATTCTTTTTTCTTGTTTTTTTAGTCTAGTCCTTGGTATTACGAAGAGACATGGTTCGGGATAGAAAGAACCCAATTTTGGAAATAAACCGACGCTTGGTGAAGGTGAAGTTTGGAGATAGAACAATTCCTTCTGTCGTGTATTCTCGATTGATGCAGCCTCAGATGCTTCAATTGTCAATTTTAGTATTGAGCGAGAGGTTACACCTATAAGTTCTGTATTGGAGTCAAGCCTACTCCACTAGTACCAATGGGCGGCATGAGGGAAAAAGCACTACATCTAGGAATCAACAACACGAAAACTTTGTTATAAATTACCCTTTTCTTTATCCATATTGGGGCTAACAAAAATGGTTGGGACAACAAACATCCATCTCGTTCGTACTTAGGATACCCGTATAACCATCAAAGATCGTTGAAGTGACAAATTCCTGGAAATAGGAGGCGTTGAGGACAAAGAAATTGTTGGAGTTACTATTTCCACCTATCACTAACACCTATCACTAATATGATTAGTGTTAGGAAAAAGATTGGTGTTAAGAAAAAAGCTCTTGCGGGAAGGATAGCTAGAGATTTCTTGTAAAAATACCAGCTCCTGTCAGTTCATAATGAGAATAATGAAATTTGGATTACATAGATTATTCCCCTTAGTACTATGCACAGAAAGGGGGAGCCGTATGAAATGAAAATATCACGTACGGTTCTGGAACGGAGATTCTTTGAATAGAATGAACGACCGTAACGGATGTTGGCTCAATCCGAAGGAAATTATGCGGAAGCTTTACAGAATTATTATGAAGCTACGCGACTAGAAATTGATCCCTATGATCGAAGTTATATACTCTATAACATAGGCCTTATACACACAAGTAATGGAGAACATACAAAAGCTTTGGAATATTATTTCCGGGCACTAGAACGAAACCCATTCTTACCACAAGCTTTTAATAATATGGCCGTGATCTGTCATTACGTGCGACTATCTCCACTATAGAAAGAAGGAAAAAAAGATCCAATCGACTAGTAAATACTAGAAAAACATAGGCTTTCTACATATGCATCGTCAAAAGCAACGATTTTTATCAGCTGTAGCAAGTAAAGAGACTTCATGAGAACCAAAATATGAAGAAATAGGTAAAGCCTATATACTATATTCTATGGATAAAGGATTGAATTGATAGAGAAAGCACCGTAAAGATCAATTAGCAAGCTATTGGGTCGATAGAGTTAAGAACTGCTTTGCTTACTTATCTTATCTTATGATATGGGATAAAAGTTAGGAATCAACTTATGTAATTTAGTCGATCCACTAAAGTATTGAGCAGCGGTGTAGCATCAGATCCCAAAGATAGTGAGTTCTTTTTTCTTATAGAGGAAAGTCTTTTTCAAAGATTCTATATGAATTTCATATATGAAATCGGGATAGTTACCTTTCAGAAAATTCTAATGCTATAAGAGGCTATCCATGCTTCATTCTTCTGAAGGTGGGAGGAAAGATAAAACTTTATTATTGATCAAATTTAGAGTTTGAAACTTATGTAATTAACTTGATTCTGGTTAACCCAAGAAAAAGTGAGATAGATTTATGAAAAATCTAATTCAATTAAGATAGATGGGACACAAAAAAGGAATCGATTTTGAGCCGTATGAGGTAGGAAACTCTCAAGTACGGTTCTAAGGGAAGGAACAACCTATTCCGACCGAGGAGAACAGGCCATTCTACAGGGTGATTCCGAAATTGCAGAGGCTTGGTCCGACCAAGCTGCTGAGTATTGGAAACAAGCTATAGCACTTAGTCCAGGTAATTATATTGAAGCACATAATTGGTTGAAGATTACAAGGCGTTTCGAATAAGACCACCTTCTTTGTTAATTCATTAAAATAGGTTGTTGGATCCCTCAATCAAATAAAATAGATCGTTCCCGCGAAAAGATCCAATCAAGAATTTCATTATATCCCCTCCTTCTAAAATCTTTGTATGGTATCTAATAGGGATAGATTCGGATATAGTATAGAATTAGAATAGAACTAATAAAGCT